AGAGAAAAAAGAAAACTATGCCTTCGCCACATGAATATTAAGTAATAATAGCATGGCACTTCGAATTTGATATGAAAAATCTTTGTATTGTTCTTTTTTTTTTTTAATTCAATTATGTATCGAGAGATTAGTATGAAATAAAAGGTATTTCCCGCTGGGAAGCCTATTTAGCGTTACAAACCTTTTTGTTTTCACACCGAAGGGCTCTTAACAATATTTATGTTCGAAAAAAAGAAGAGTGCGAAAAAAAAAACAAAAATTTTCCTTTTTTGGTTGGATTAAAAAGAAACTTTGGGATTGCTAAATCAAAGATAAAAAAATCAAATATAAAGCAACGGAGCCATCATAGTATTTTTTAACCCCTCCGAAGGGAAGGGTGGCATTTTGATCATTTACCCGTATTTCTTTTTTTATCTTTCTTGAGTGGAAAGTAAGGGTCAATTTGATTATAGAGCCGTATGCAATGCACAAAAGATGATGCCCGTACGGTTGTTCAATTCTATCTTTTTTCCTATTATTCTTTATCTTTCTTTTCTGTTCGTTTCACCACATCAGAAGGAAAACCCTTCTATCATCAGGGTAATGATCCATCAACCCGCAAGTTCTTTTTATGAAGCGCAGACGGGAGAATTTATCCTAGAAGCGGAAGAACTGCTGAAACTACGCGAAACCATCACAAGGGTTTATGTACAAAGGACGGGAAAACCGTTATGGGTTGTATCTGAAGACATGGAAAGAGACGTTTTTATGTCAGCAACAGAAGCCCAAGCTTATGGAATTGTTGATCTTGTCGCAGTTCAATGACAAAAAAATGGATTTTGTGAAAATCCGTGATTTAAGATTTTCTCCCCAAGTTTTCTAGAAAAAATTCATAATCATACGGTTAGGATCAATCTAAACCAGCCCATATATGTATATGAGTCAACATGCCAACTATTAAACAACTTATTAGAAATACAAGACAGCCGATTCGAAATGTCACAAAATCCCCCGCTCTTCGGGGATGTCCTCAGCGTCGAGGAACATGTACTAGGGTGTATGTGCGACTCGTTTCGATCCTGAGCAAAAGCAAGAAAACGAATTTCCCGTATGAATAATCAGTACCGCTAAATAGATAGTGAATGGAGTTCCTTTCTCCATTCACTATCTAAAACTAAAAAAAGCAAATTGATCCCTCTATTGCGATTGTGTCTAAAGTTTATGGTTTCTATTGGTGCGAACCCAATCACCTAAATTTCCGATGAGAAGCAATTCTCCATTGATAGCAAATGGTTATCCATTAAACGGAGGAAATCTTATTGAAAAAAAAGAAAAATCAGGTTTTCACTCGGTCAAGAACGGACTACGAGGGTCAGCTACCCCAGCTAACTTGCATAAGTAAATACCGTTACTGTATATGTGGGTCTGATTTCGAAAGACCTGTTACTGAATAATTCACGGGTAGAGCCAAAGAGTGTGGTATGAACTATACAAGTTACCAATAACATTGATGAAATGAAGTAAAGGCTCCGGTGTATAAAGAAGACCTCGCCGTTTAAGAAGTAACCATAGAAACGATGGAACCCCACTATTTCTATTTCTTTATCCATTTTTCTATTTTTTTTATTGATTCAACTAGCAAAGGAAAGTTCCTTATTTCTTTCGTATTTCGCAGTAAAATACCTAAAAAATCGTGGCCAGGAAGGTTTAGAGTAGCCAAAGCCATTGGTATTTTTTTTACACATTGGAAAAATCCGTTTGGTTATTCAAATAGACCGAGACGTGGAAAAGAATAACTGAAAGAAAAGAAATCAATTAGTTATTTGTCAAAGTTTTATTTATTCAATGACCAGAATTAAACGCGGATATATAGCTCGGAGACGTAGAACAAAAATTCGTTTATTTGCCTCAAGCTTTCGAGGGGCTGATTCAAGACTGACTCGAACTATTACTCAACAGAAAATAAGAGCTTTGGTTTCGGCTCATCGGGATAGGGATAAGCAAAAAAGAAATTTTCGTCGTTTGTGGATCACTCGGATAAACGCAGTAATTCGAGAAGGGGGGGTATACTTTATTTATAGTGTATTAATACATGATCTATACAAGAGAGAGTTGCGCCTTAATCGTAAAATACTAGCCCAAATAGCTATATCAAATAAAAATTGTCTTTATATGATTTCCAACGAAATCAGAAAAGAAGTAGATTGTAAAGAATACACCAGAATAGAATAATTTTATGGAGTTCCCCGGAGCATGAACTCCGGGAAGGTAGAGTCGCAATTAATATGAGAAAATAGCCTAAAAATAAATGAACACGTTCAATAGAAAATCTTTTTTTTCGTTTTGTTTTTCTGACATACACGATAATAAGATCGGGCTTCTCGGATCTGTGTCGAACAAAAAACCAATCCACGCTTGAGTTCGGATTGGAATTCTGATTCAAGTGAACAAAGAATAAGCCTATTTCTTTCTGGTTCTAAGACGAGTAATTCTAGCGGTCGATTCAGCTCTTTCAAATTGT